CGTAGGAGCATGGGGTATCTGCTTTTGACTGATAGAAAGCATCTCTCTTTTGTCCCTCCTGACCGAACCCGCAAAAAAAGATAAATAGATCAAGTTTTTCTTGCCGGGAGAGTTGCGTCGGAGACATCTTTATCTGAAGAGGAGGCTTCGTCGTCCGGCTCCTCATAAATGATGTTAGGATGGGCCGGCCCATCCTCGGAATCCTAAAAAAAAAAGAGAGGGAACATAATCACTTTCTTTCAGTGACATATCTAATCAGACTGAATAGGATTTTAAGAGCTGTCACGATCATTCACATCCCTTTCAGTAGGCAGGAAGGGCGCGGAAGCTACCGTTTCTAGAATGCAAGCAAGCTAGCGACTCTCCTAGTAGCGAAGGAAAGGGGCATTCGGGAAGCGACTAGTCGCTTCTGGCGAAGCTTCTAGAAGGCCGATCACTACATAGAGAGATCCATATACCAGTCATGAGCGAGAGCGAAGCCTAGAGAGGCGGAAGCAGTAGCTTCTAGGACGAAGCCGGGCCACTAGTGGAGTGGCCAAGGAGGCCTACTATACCGATACTGGATTAGTAACCGGTGAAATCCCCAAATAAAATTTCAGTGAACTATTGAAGCTATCAGTGTGATTGATCAGACAAGTACCAAGGCTTTCGGTATACTTCTTTCATTTCCGAATTTGCTTGCGACAAGTCCTAGCATTAGTATGAGTTCGTTGACCGCGTAAGGGTGATCCATCTTGATGACGAATTCCACGATAACAAGAAATAGAAATTAATCGTTCGATGTCTGCTCGTTCTCCCCTCTTCAATTCCCAATGAACAACATGATCTTGACCTATCATTTGTTCAATTTGGTCGATCTGATACTTAGTTAATTCTTTTATCTTTATGTTCCCACTGATACCTAATCGATAACGAACCAGAATGGCTTTTTTAGGCCCAATTCCATCTATTTTTGTTGAGGCAATTCTTACTTGTTCATCGGCAACTGATCTAGCTCCTGAAATATATAACATTCTTGATCCTTCCTTTTACTAGTCTTCTCGGCTGGAATCAAAAAAGATTCTCCGCTCTGCTCCTACTCCTTCTTCTCCTTTAGGATAGGGTCGTCGTTGGTCCTTTTTTGCACTAAAAAACTAGTCAGAGCAACTAACTGTCTACGTACGAAATTTACGGAACAGGGATAAGAAAGCAGGCGGGATAAAAGAAGAGCGAGGTATAGTGAGAAAGCTCACCCCTGCCTTTAGACGATAAAGCCTTCTTTTACATCCCATCCCCTAGACAAATCAATAGGAAATGCTACAAGCCATTGTTGTTCTTTTGACGATGAACCACTCCGGTACAACAAGCTAAAGTGACCTCTACGCTTCACCCCCGGTGCGTAGGGCCGATCCCCGTGTGCTAGAGGGAGGACCAGAAAGTTTGTGTTAAGCATATAGTTGGTTCTTGTCTTGTTTAGGCATTTGGTGCCCTCTCTGCCGGCCTGCTTAGTGGCAGAGCCACCTTCTTTGGGGTCAGTGAGGAGGACAGGACAATCCCCCACTCCGGCGGTTTCTTTCTTTCTTTCCAACCGGATTCTACCCGGCCCGGTCCTATTTCAAACAAAAGAAGCAAAGAAGGGAAATCCTCGTAAAGGCAGCAAGGCGTGTCGCCTTCGAATTGAGTAGTGAGTCTTCTTTCTACTCTACTTTTGTAATAGAAAGTAGACTCAAGCCTCACCCCTTCATGTATGTGAATTTTCCGATCTAGTTATATGGACTGATCTTTTTCCGTTTAAAAGAGGGTCTATTTTGATAGATAGAGATAGACAGGAACTAAGCAATAAGAACAGAATACCAAAGGCTTACTCCCATTTCTCTCTACTCTATCTATGAAGGCTATGAAGGAAGCTCACCACTGAGCTCATTAGAACTCAAATCTAAATGAGTCAGCCCTTTCAAGTTCCCAAAACTTGTTGGTACTGGACCAGATAAATTCTTATTACTAGTAAAGTTCAGCTTTACCAAACTGCTCAAACGCCCCAACCTTTCAGGGATGGTGCCAGAAAGCTGATTCTTTCCCAGATACAAGCCTTGAAGCTTAAGCGAATCGCCAAACTCCGGAGGAATGAGACCAGTAAGCAAATTCCCAGATAAATCCAACGTTGTAAGATTTGTCAGGCGAGAGAGTGATCTTGGAATTGATCCAGAAAGCATGTTATTGCTTATCAAAAGATCTACCACGACCACACAGTTCCCCAGGTATGGTCCCAGACAACCTATTGTAAGACAGATCAAAAACTCCACGATGTTGAGCGTAGCTCAGATCAGGTATATTAACCTGAGAAAAAGACAAAGATGACTTGGAAGGAATCGACCCGGATAGATTATTATGAGAAAGAACTAGGCATTGTAGTTGAGCCAAGTCAGCAAGATTCTCTGGTATAGGCCCATTAAGATTGTGATTTCCAAGGTCCAATGTGTATTCAAAGGTCCTTTCAACTACTATTACAGCTCGTACAACCTTGAGTAATCTGTGTATCTCAACTAGTGAAATAAGTTACTTGCCTAGTGCTACTCCTCCTCCACAGAAGACTTGCTAGAATAGCTTGCATGGAGAGCTACCACCTTTCTCTCTTGACTTTGCTTCGGGTAAACTAACTTTCTTTAGTCTCTATCCTTCTACTAGCCGACTAGGAGTTAGAAAAGCCTGACTTCACGCTTACAGGGTACTAAGATTCACTGCTTTTCTCCTCTAGCCACAGACATACTTTACTACCACAGACCTCCTTTACTACTTGAACTATCAAGCCAATTAGTAACACAGGCTCCTTGTCCGGCTGGGAAGGATCTATACACCAATATCTCGAGAGGAAGTACTGCACTGCCTGGACAGCTAAAGGATGAACTCTAAAGTTTCCCATTGGATAAGATAGAGCTAATTCTGTATTACCCTCAAATAAAGGGGATTTTTCTACATCAAGAGAAGGTGGTTTAAAGAATAATGCCAGCTGGGACAGATCTTATTTGAAAGAAAGTTAGCAACCGTTGGCTTGTAGGACTGTGCTACTGGACTGGGTTGGCTACTCTCTGTGATCCCAGCTGCTATTATCAGATAGCTAGGACTGATTCTACAGCTCCTTCACACAGGGTACGGAGGGGGGATACCTAAAGAGAAAGTTTAGAGTTCTTACTTCCAGCCTTCGTTGCTTCACTCTCCTAGGAAGGACTTTACCTCTCTATCTTATAGATGTAATAGGATTTAGAATTCTTCCTCTTAGAGCTTTCCCTCATATTACAGTACTAGAGGCATGGAGGAAGCATTGAAAGGAAGGAATGAAAACCTTACTTACTCCCCTATACCTGAAGGACATATCAAAGAGGATATAACCGTAAGAAGGAATATAAATAAAAACTTGAGGCTGGTTGAGTGAAATACGGCATGAAACCAATACTAGAAGAGTAAGGAGGAAGCATTAGAAGAAAGGGTTCCTCCCTCATAGCACAGTCCTATGGCTTCTTAGAGAAGGGTAAAGGCACTCATAGCAAGATTCAAAACTGCAAACAGAAGACTCTAATCACTGGAAGGAAGCTAGGCAGGAGCCATTCAAAGCTTCGAGTTACCTCAGCTTGAGAGCGCTAGATAGAAGGAGTTATAATGCATTCGATCCCCTATATAGATCCTGACGAGAAGACGAAAAGATGCATCGTCTTATCATCTGTTCTGCCTTTTGCATCTTCCTTGAAGGTTATAGCAGACGAAGACGGAAGACATTGATCTAGTTATCTTTTTATCTATCCTCTTTCTAAAGATAGATAAGCAAGGTTTTTCTCACTACTGGCAAGAAGCCTTAAGAGAAGAAGCTCTTTCTAGTGGAAGAGGCTGGGCAAGCACATCAAAGGGCCAGGTTTTTAGTAGTTCAGGGTTGCCGAGAGCCCCAGCATAGAACTTTTATCTGACTAGGAGCAGCTAAGCCCCTACCTATATAGTCAAGAGGGATGGAGCCCCGAAAGAAGTAAGGCTAGTCGATTTCCAAGATTTTAGTAGCTCAGGTAAGGTTCCCGGGATTGGAGTGGGTCTATTAGCACAGGGACAGACCTGTTAGAAGAATCCCTACGGCATCCTTAAGAGGCTCAAAGATCTTGAAAAAAGAACGAGTGAGGACGTGTCCAATCTGAACCAAGCTCAAAGCTAAAAAATAATAAGGAAACACACTCTTTGTCGGAACGAGGAAGAACTGTTGACGTAAAACCCGCTTTTCCGCTCTTTCCCTCTCTTCTTTGCGACAAGCTTCGGAACCTAAGTCAGAGAGATGAGATCTCATTGCTAGTGTTCTTAGATAGTAGGGACCTGCTTGTGCCAATAGCAAAAAACCAGATCGTTGCCCGAACTACCCTTCTCAATGCCTGTTTTCTTACTTTCATTTCTATTGTAAATAGTAGTCAACGGCTCGCTCAAAGGAAAATCTAACAAGCCAATGTTTGCATTCGGGCGAGTGCATAGCCATCGATCTCGAGTGATCCCAGTCTATGATCTAGAGTCCCTAAGAAATTACTGTAAGATGTGAATGATGCTTTTCTTTTGACTTTCCCTAAGATGAAGCTAGAGTCGTCAAAGTCCATAGTCGACAAAGAAAGAATGATTTAGTTCCGATTCCCTGTCTTCATCTTTTCTAGAAAAAGACTTCCATTTCTCTACTAGAGTACGAGATCAATTCAAAGAGGACTAGATTGACCCTGAGAAAGAAGATTTTTTGGTAGAATGCTAAACTGAGAAGGCTAAGTAAGCAATGAATCGCGGAGAAAGCTCTTTTTTTTTCCCTTAACTTAGTATAAGTAAGAAAGACAGTCCGATTTCCTATGCCGAAAGATCGATCTGGTTTAGCGCTTTTCATTTTTCTTTTTTTGGTATTGATCCTGGCTCAGAAGGAAGACCAGAAAGGTGTACCGGTGGAGCACTTTACCTTATTATAGATTATAGAAAATAAAAAAAGAAAGAATTCCCCCTCCCTTATGCTATCTGGA